CAAACATGTAATAGCGTATTCGGAATTGTAACCAAGCACCCCCCATGGGTTCTATACCCGATTCATAACTAGAAAGCTTCTCTGGTCCTTCACTACTCGGGGCTAAAAGCCCTGAAATCCAAAATACCAAAATAGGAATAAGGCTTGCTATTATTAGAAATGTCCAAAAAATATCATATTCGTGAAGCAGGAACATAAAAGTACTCCCATTAATGTGGAATAGGCAGAACTGAAATTAGTCAATTCAGTTGGCATTGTCAATTTATCCAGAACTTATCTCTTTTCCTCGGTGAAACAAGAATCTCTTTTGCTCAAACCAAAGAGCCCTTACTTTAGCTTTTGTTTCTTTTGTGCCATGTCTTCCTTAAGGATTCATCCAATGGAATCCCCAGTATCTTTCTTTTGGATTTCCATTCTATTTAGATATGGTATAGACCTAATTCTTATACAAAGAAAACTTTTTTGCTTCACTTTGTCTCGTTTTCTCTAGAATCTCTAGAAAAAAGAATTGCTCTATCCTTTATTTAAGGATAGTCAGAGACTATTAAATAAAAAAGAAAATACTTACTACTAATTAGATTAGAACCTAATTAAAATAGGATTACTAATGTATGCAGCCTAATGAGGAATAATACTAAAAAAAAAAAAACAGAACTCTATTTCTGAATTCTAAAATAGAATATCCTGTTTTATTATTTACTCTTTCTTTTTTTTTTTTTTGATTTTTTCTATTTAAAGTAGATCTATTTAGATAATGTATATTTTTACATAATGTATATTATAGTAATATACTTCAAACAAAATAGGAATTCGCAAAATGGAGAAAATCGTTGCAGTCATTATAGGAAAGGAAAGTCTAGGGACTTAGGGCATATCCTATTTTATTTGAAAAAGGATGGAATTCAAATCAGATAAGGGATCGTTCCTTCTATTGATTTGATCGAAATTCTTTTTTCTTTTCTTGTCTCTATGATTTTTGATAAATGAGCCTATGGTAATGCTTTTATCTCTATTCTAGGTCGCAAGCGACCGTCGAGTCTATAAACAAGTACTAATAAGGAAAAGAAAACTATACTAAAGGAAACATAGGATATCCATCCTAAAATCGAAAAAACATATATATTAGTAGGGCTATACGGATTCGAACCGTAGACCTTCTCGGTAAAACAGATCAAACGGATTATTATCGAAATGATTCGAACTGTTTCAAAGACCCAACATGCATTTTTCTGCATTGGGCTCTTTCATCAACTGATGTAAAGATCAGTTAATCCGCCATAGTTTTTCTTTACGGAAAGATAATAATATGGCTCCCTGTGCTCTGATTGATTTATTTGTATTATGATCTATCTAGGAGCAATACCAAAGTGTTTCAAAGGAGGATTACCTTGACTTAGGTCTGCCTCCGGCCTAAATTAAATCAACCTAAGTGAAATGGAGTCTCTATCGTTCCGCTGCAAGAGTTGACTATGAGACTTCATACACCTTAAAGTTCATAGAACGAAAAGAAGTTTTTTGGAGGCCCTTATCCTCATTATATGCCTAGCATTGAGTGGGCTGGATATTTACCTTATCAACTAGCAAATCAATAGGGGTTCTATTTGATTAGGCACCAGAATTGGCACCCGAATCGGACTGAACCGACTGTTTGTCAGGCTACTGTTCTCCTATTCTCTCGAATCCATGAAGTAAGACATTGATTTTGCAATAAGGTCAATTATGTTCATTGCATAATAAATTCCCTTGAAAAGCATTGGCGCACGTGTAAGCGAGTTGCTCTACCGAACTGAGCTATAGCCCTTATCAGAGATATCTTAACATATAGATAATTTCTTGTCAAGATGAATATTCTGTAATGCCATAGGATATCCCTTTGATCTATTTACTATATACCATACCAATAACGGAATACCGTACCAATAATGGAATACCGTACCAATAATGGAGCGGTATTGCTTATAAAAAGGATTCGATCTATAATCGATCGAAGTAATGCGGCTTCTTTTGTGATGATAAATTGCCTACTTAACTCAGTGGTTAGAGTACTGCTTTCATACGGCGGGAGTCATTGGTTCAAATCCAATAGTAGGTAGGTAGGTAGGTAGAAAAATTACTAGATAGCATTGGACTTACTTCGCTTCGCTATCTAATAACTTTTTCTACCCTTCTTTCCTTTTCTTTGTATCAACGAAACCTTTGGATTGTCTTCAATTGGATGGGGGAATCCAATTGATAGCCTCAACTCGTATCCTAGCCCGTTTGAGAGCTAGCTTTGCTTCAACCAATTCTTTCGTACCCTCAGCTCTACTCAAGTTAGCTTCGGCTATTTCAAGTGCCTGTTGAGCTTCTTCCGGATCAATGTCACTACCCAGTTCTGCATCATTTCCTAAAATGATGATCTCATTATTAACTATTCTCGCAAAACCACTCCACAGAACCGCGGTTAACCATTGGTCGTTGAGGAGGCGTATTCTCAAAGGACCCATATCTACAGCTGTGTTAATGGGGGCGTGGTTTGGTAATACACCAATTTGGCCGCTATTAGTAGGTAAAATGATTTCTTTCACTTCACAATCCCAAATAATTCGTTTAGGAGTCAGTACATAAAGATTTAATTTCATTTCTTCAATTTGTTCTCCTCTTCTAAGTTTATAGCTTTCGTGCTAGCTTCATCGATGTTTCCCACCAAATAAAAAGCCTGTTCGGGTAGGCTATCTAATTCCCCCGAAAGGATTAGTTGAAACCCCCTAATTGTTTCTGCAAGACTAACATACTTTCCTGGAGAACCGGTAAAAACTTCTGCCACAAAGAACGGTTGTGATAAGAACCGCTCAATTTTTCGTGCTCTTGCTACAGTTAAACGATCCTCCTCCGATAATTCATCCAACCCAAGAATTGCAATAATGTCCTGAAGTTCCTTGTAACGCTGTAAAGTTTCTTTAACTCTTTGCGCAGTTTCATAATGGTCCTTGCCAACGATCCGAGGCTGTAACATAGTTGAGGTTGAATCTAAAGGATCTACTGCGGGATAAATACCCTTGGAAGCTAATCCTCTGGAAAGTACGGTAGTAGCGTCCAAATGTGCAAATGTTGTGGCAGGAGCAGGGTCGGTCAAATCGTCCGCAGGTACATAAACAGCTTGGATCGAAGTTATCGATCCCTTGTTGGTAGAAGTAATTCTTTCTTGTAAAGAACCCATTTCTGTACTAAGGGTAGGTTGATAACCCACTGCGGAGGGCATTCTCCCTAATAAGGCGGATACCTCCGATCCTGCTTGAACAAAACGAAAGATATTATCGATGAATAAAAGCACGTCTTGCTTATTAACATCTCGGAAATATTCTGCCATAGTTAGGGCAGTTAACCCAACTCTCATACGAGCTCCCGGCGGTTCATTCATTTGTCCATAGACTAGAGCTACCTTTGATTCCTCGATATTTTTTTCATTAATTACTCCAGATTCCTTCATTTCCATATAAAGATCATTTCCTTCACGAGTCCGTTCCCCTACTCCGCCAAATACGGATACGCCTCCATGAGCTTTAGCAATGTTATTGATTAATTCCATGATGAGTACTGTTTTACCTACTCCTGCCCCCCCAAATAGTCCGATTTTTCCTCCACGCCGATAAGGAGCTAAAAGATCGACCACCTTAATACCTGTTTCAAAGATAGATAATTTCGTATCTAACTCAATAAAGGCGGGCGCGGATCTATGAATAGGGAATGTTGCACTAGTATCTACAGGACCCAAATTGTCAATAGGCTCCCCAAGAACGTTAAAAATTCGTCCGAGAGTAGCTCCACCGACCGGAACACTAAGAGGAGCTCCTGTGTCAATCACTTCCATTCCTCTCATCAACCCGTCTGTAGCACTCATAGCTACAGCTCTAACTCGATTATTTCCTAATAATTGTTGTACCTCACAAGTCACATTAATTTGCTTATCGGCAGTGTCCTGACTCTTGACTATTAAAGCGTTATAAATATAAGGCAACTTGCCCGGGGGAAAAGTGATATCCAGCACGGGTCCAATAATTTGATCAATACGCCCTGCATTTTTTTCTTCAATTGTGGAAACCCCGGGACGCGAAGTAGTAGAATTGGTTCTCATAATTATCACATAATTATAAAAAAAAGGAATTTGTCGAAATTTTTCTTTTTTTTTGTTGAATAATGCCAAATCAAATAAAAAAAAAATATCCAAAAATCAAAAAGTTAAAAGGAAAAAAATTAGTTAATTCAATAAAACAGAAAAGGGGACTAGCACTTGATTTCGTTGCCTAAGCGAATCCCATTCACCCGTTTACTCATGGAATGAGTCCGGTGGAAAGTTCAATCAATCTTTTTTTCATAGACATTTTCCCTTTTGTCAAGGATCTTTGCCTCTTTTACTTTCCTGTCTAGGACTTCGATATACAAAATATATACTACTGTGAAGCATAGATTGCTGTCAACAGATAATTTTCTTAGTATTTAGGTATTTAGATTCAAAATAAGAAAGGGGACTATTAAGATAAGAACTTATAAAATTGTAAAATAAGGATTAAGGGATTAGTTTGGGTTGCGCTATATCTATCAAAGAGTATACAATAATAATGGATTTGGTGAATCAAATCTATGGTTTAATAATGAACCATGTTAACTTACCATAACAACAACTCAATTCCTATCGAATTCCTATAGTAGAATTCCTATAGGATAGAACGTACACAGGGTGTACGCATTATATATGAATATAACATATTCATTAACTTAAGCATACTCCCTTTTTTATTTAATGAGTTGATATTAATTGAATATTTTTTTTAAGAGTTTTGCAAAGGTTTCATTTACGCTTAGTCCATATCGAGTAGACCCTGTCGTTGTGAGAATTCTTAATTCATGAGTTGTAGGGAGGGACTTATGTCACCACAAACAGAAACTAAAGCAGGTGTTGGATTTCAAGCTGGTGTTAAAGATTATAAATTGACTTACTACACCCCGGAATACGAAACCAAGGATACTGATATCTTGGCAGCATTCCGAGTAACTCCTCAGCCCGGGGTTCCGCCTGAAGAAGCAGGGGCTGCAGTAGCTGCGGAATCTTCTACTGGTACATGGACAACTGTTTGGACTGATGGACTTACCAGTCTTGATCGTTACAAAGGACGATGCTATCACATCGAACCCGTTCCTGGGGAAGACAGTCAATATATCTGTTATATAGCTTATCCATTAGATCTATTTGAAGAAGGTTCTGTTACTAACATGTTTACTTCCATTGTGGGTAACGTATTTGGTTTCAAAGCCCTACGTGCTCTACGTTTGGAGGATCTACGAATTCCTCCTGCTTATGCAAAAACTTTCCAAGGTCCGCCTCATGGTATCCAAGTTGAAAGGGATAAGTTGAACAAGTATGGTCGTCCTTTATTGGGATGTACTATTAAACCAAAATTGGGATTATCCGCAAAAAATTACGGTAGAGCATGTTATGAGTGTCTACGCGGTGGACTTGATTTTACCAAAGATGATGAAAACGTAAACTCACAACCATTTATGCGCTGGAGAGACCGTTTTGTCTTTTGTGCCGAAGCAATTTATAAAGCACAAGCCGAAACCGGCGAAATCAAGGGGCATTACTTGAATGCGACTGCAGGTACATGCGAAGAAATGATTAAGAGAGCTGTATTTGCGAGGGAATTAGGGGTTCCTATTGTAATGCATGACTACATAACTGGAGGATTCACCGCAAATACTAGTTTGGCTCATTATTGCCGCGACAACGGCCTACTTCTTCACATTCACCGAGCAATGCATGCAGTTATTGATAGACAGAAAAATCATGGTATCCATTTCCGTGTATTAGCTAAAGCATTGCGTATGTCTGGGGGAGATCATATCCACTCCGGTACAGTAGTAGGTAAGTTAGAAGGGGAACGCGAAATGACTTTAGGTTTTGTTGATTTATTGCGTGATGATTATATTGAAAAAGATCGTTCTCGCGGTATCTTTTTCACGCAGGACTGGGTATCCATGCCAGGTGTTATACCGGTGGCTTCAGGGGGTATTCATGTTTGGCATATGCCAGCTCTGACCGAAATCTTTGGAGACGATTCCGTATTACAATTTGGTGGAGGAACTTTAGGACATCCTTGGGGGAATGCACCAGGTGCAGCAGCTAATCGGGTGGCTTTAGAAGCCTGTGTACAAGCTCGTAACGAAGGGCGCGATCTTGCTCGTGAAGGTAATGAAATTATCCGAGCAGCTTGCAAATGGAGTCCTGAACTAGCCGCAGCTTGTGAAGTATGGAAAGCGATCACATTCGACTTCAAGCCGGTAGATACCATCGATTAAGTAGATAAAACTAGATATAAAGAAGGTCTAAATAAAAAAGAAGCGAAATAGAAAGAGAAAAAATGAGTTACGAAATGCAGTAATTCTTCTTTATTCTTCTAATTGATATATTTAAATTTGGCTCGATCTTTTAAAAGATCGAGCCAAATTTAAATATATCATGATACGATCATGAGACTTGACAAATCGAGATTCTTCTATTCTATATATCTAGAATATAGAAAGGTATAATACAATAAACAAATACAAATCAAAATAGAGTATTATCATACGATAATGGAACCAAATACGCAGTATTTACAGAAAAGAGTCTTCACTTCATTTATTGGAAAAGAATTAATATACTTCTAATAATGTCGAATCGGGACCCACTAAGACAGAAATAAAGCATTGGGTCGAGCTCTTCTTTGGTGTTAAGGTAGTAGCTGTGAATAGCCATCGACTACCCAGAAAGGGTAGAAGAATGGGACCTATTCTGGGACATACAATACATTACAGACGTATGATCATTACCCTTCAACCGGGTTATTCTATTCCACTTCTACTTTTCAAATTGAAATTAAAGAGTATTCTGAAAGAGGTATTTCTTTCATTTTCACAATTGCTTTCTTTTGAATCCAATTTCAAGTTCTTTTAGAAAGATAGAAAGGCCCTGAGAATGGAAAAAAAATCAAATTATCCATTCCATTCATTTTTTTATAGATATAGAATACTTTTATAGAATACTTTAGTTAGTATTATTTAACTATAAATAATCTTTATTTTGCAAATTCAAAAATACAATAGTCAATATTCCTTATAATAGATATACTTAATTATATCATAAGAATCTTAAGATATATTTTGAATAGATAGAAATAGTAAATTGGAATTGAGACACCTATTCTATGACAGATTTAAACTTACCCTCTATTTTCGTGCCTTTAGTAGGCTTAGTATTTCCGGCAATTGCAATGGCTTCTTTATTTCTTTATGTGCAGAAAAATAAGATTGTCTAGAACCGACGGGGCCTAATTTGCTCAATGTATTTCCAGATCAGATCATAATACAAATATTTTTTAGTGTAAGTAATATATTAATATGATAGGGTATGTAGCTCTTTCTACACACAAATGAAAAACGTCTATGGATGCAGATATAGGCTATGAGCATAAATGCATACATATGCGTAGCCGAGTATAGCGAGTTTTTTAAGTGGATCCAGGAATTTTTTTGAATAGAAAGTCAATGTATCTAACCAATTATTTCACAGGAGTACTAGCTGCTGAAGGCGATTTCAGAATCAAAAAAGTAAAGTCAAAATCATTTAGCTTATTCTCTCAATTTCAATTAACCGCGGCTGGATTTAGTATATCTAATATGAATTGGCGATCAGAACACATATGGATAGAACTTCTAAAAGGTTCTCGAAAAAGAGGTAATTTTTTCTGGGCCTGTATTCTTTTTCTAGGTTCATTAGGATTCTTAGCGGTTGGGGCTTCCAGTTATCTTGGTAAGAATATGATATCCGTACTTCCATCTCAACAAATTCTTTTTTTTCCACAGGGGGTCGTGATGTCTTTCTACGGAATCGCGGGCCTATTCATTAGCTCCTATTTGTGGTGCACTATTTTGTGGAATGTAGGCAGTGGTTATGACCGATTTGATAGAAAAGAGGGAATAGTGTGCATTTTTCGTTGGGGATTCCCTGGAATAAAACGTCGCATCTTCCTTCGATTTCTTGTGCGGGATATCCAATCAATTAGAATTCAGGTTAAAGAGGGTCTTTATCCTCGTCGTATCCTTTATATGGAAATACGTGGCCAGGGGGTCATTCCCTTGACTCGTACTGATGAGAAGTTTTTTACTCCACGAGAAATTGAACAAAAAGCTGCCGAATTGGCCTATTTCTTGCGCGTACCAATTGAAGTATTTTGAGTACCAATTGCAATTTTTTTAATTTTAATTGTAAGGTTCGAGTATTTATCTAAAGGAAGGAACAACCGAGGATAAGAGAAAATTGCTTCTAATTTGTTTTGTCCAAGTTAAGATATATGGCCTAATATTCTTCCCTTTTCATATGAAAGAAAGGGCTTTTTTTTTCTATTTCTCTATTCCACTCCATTTAGATCTAAGAAAGAACCCAATACAATGAAATTCCACTAGTATACAAAAAAGAAATATCATATAGAGTCAGCGAATGAAGCAGATTCATTAACAACTCAATTTACATATCAAAAATGAAAAAAAAGAAAGCATTGCCTTCTTTCCTATATCTTGTATTTATCGTACTTTTGCCCTGGGGAGTCTCTTTCTCTTTTAACAAATGTCTGGAACTTTGGATTAAGAATTGGTGGAATACCAGGCAACCTGAAACTCTCTTAACGGATATTCAAGAGAAAAGGATTCTAGAAGGATTCATAGAATTAGAAGAGCTTTTTCTCTTGGACGAAATGATAAAAGAGAAACCGAAGACACATGTACAAAAACCTCCTATAGGAATACACAAGGAAATAATACAATTGGCCAAAATAGATAATGAGGACCATCTCCATATCATTTTGCATTTCTCAACAAATATAATCTGTTTGGCTATTCTAAGTGGTTCTTTTTTTCTGGGTAAAGAGGAACTTGTCATTTTGAATTCTTGGGTTCAGGAATTCTTCTATAACTTAAATGACTCAATAAAAGCTTTTTTGATTCTTTTAGTTACGGATTTTTTTGTTGGATTTCACTCCACCCGCGGTTGGGAGCTACTAATTCGTTGGGTCTACAACGATCTTGGATGGGCTCCTAACGAGCTAATTTTCACTATTTTTGTTTGTAGTTTTCCTGTGATTCTAGACACGTGTTTGAAATTTTGGGTCTTTTTTTGTTTAAACCGTCTATCTCCTTCGCTTGTAGTCATTTATCATTCAATTAGTGAAGCATAATTGGCTTTCCTAATATTAATAATATTAGCATTTTTCTTCCTTTAGAAAGAAAGCCTTTTTTCTTTTTAGCAAAATTCTTTCTATTTCTACTTCTACCTGCTCAAGGTATTCATCATTCTAGTACAACTGTTGCAGTAGAATGACAACAGACTCGTGTATAGGGAACTAGATTAACTTAGCTACCTATCTAATTTATTGTAGAAATTCCGGGATCCGCGATTGGACATGGAAAATAGAAATACTTTTTCTTGGTTAAAGGAACAGATGATTCGATCGATTTCTGTATCGATCATGATATACGTAATAACTCGGACATCTATTTCAAATGCATACCCCATTTTTGCGCAGCAGGGTTATGAAAACCCGCGGGAAGCAACTGGACGAATTGTATGTGCTAACTGCCATTTAGCTAATAAGCCCGTGGATATTGAAGTTCCCCAAGCTGTGCTTCCCGATACTGTATTTGAAGCAGTTCTTCGAATCCCTTATGATATGCAGCTGAAACAAGTTCTTGCTAATGGGAAAAAGGGAGGGTTGAATGTGGGTGCTGTTCTTATTTTGCCTGAGGGATTCGAATTAGCGCCGCCCGACCGTATTTCTCCTGAGTTGAAAGAAAAGATAGGAAATCTCTCTTTTCAGAGTTATCGTCCCAATAAAAAAAATATTCTTGTGATAGGCCCTGTTCCCGGTAAGAAATATAGTGAAATTGTCTTTCCCATTCTTTCCCCCGATCCCGCTACAAAAAAAGACGTTCATTTCTTAAAATATCCCATATATGTAGGGGGAAACCGAGGAAGGGGACAGATCTATCCCGATGGTAGCAAGAGTAACAATACAGTTTACAATGCTACGTCAACAGGTATAGTAAAAAAAATACTACGTAAAGAAAAAGGGGGATATGAAATATCCATAGTTGATGCGTCAGATGGGCGCCAAGTGATTGATATTATACCTCCAGGGCCAGAACTTCTTGTTTCAGAGGGGGAATCAATCAAGCTTGATCAACCATTAACAAGCAATCCTAATGTGGGAGGTTTTGGTCAGGGGGATGCAGAAATAGTGCTTCAGGATCCATTACGCGTCCAAGGCCTTTTGTTCTTTTTCGCATCTGTTATTTTAGCACAAGTCTTTTTGGTTCTCAAAAAGAAACAGTTTGAAAAGGTTCAATTGTACGAAATGAATTTCTAGATCCCGGGATTTCTTACCATTAAGTTGGTAAAAAGTCTCGATTTCTGGAATTCCATATTTCTATTTCATGCAAAAGAAGAGAATCCAAGGCAGAGGCCAGAACAATAAAAGGAACAAGTCCTTTTAGGAGGAATTGTAGGTCTTCGTAATCCTCTATTGGGCACAAGAAAAAGGCTTTTTTACCTTTTTCTTGTGTCGATTCTTCTTGTATCAAAGTAAGAATCCTTTTTCTTCTTATTTGTTTTGTTTTGCCAAAGATTACTATTTATTCTTTATTCGGGTCTGTCTCTTGGACTTCCTTTGCTTCGCGGTAGTGGACAAACAGAGGGAAAGAAAGTATGCCGGGGGACAAATTTTTTGTGAGCAGATAGAATTGCTTGACTTTTTTAATTAAGTTCAACTTCGAACTTACAGAAATTTTGTAAAAAAAAATATACCCTTCCCTTCCATTAAAGGGTGGTTTTTTTAGGCTAGTGGAGTAGTTTTGATTAAGGTTTTATTAGTTTATTACTCTAAACTAAATCAAAGATTTGCAGGATACTTCCTTCGTGGAATAAAATATTGGATCCTTAATTGATCCACTCTTTGTTGTTGCTTCATAAGAGTGAAGTAAATCAATTTTATGGGCGAAAGGCAGGCGCTGTAAACCCACCAACGGATTGCTTCACTAACATTATTAACAAACAAAAGAATAAATAGAAGGATTCTAACCATCAAAGCAAAGGCTTTCTCTTTGTTATTTTTACAAATAGAAATAGGTAACCAATTTTTAGATTATGGAATAGATTAAAATCGCCTTATAAGAATTCCGCGGGTCCTTTCCGCTCTAATCAGATAAAGGGGGTAAGGACCCGCTAAGCTCCTACTTTTTCATGTTTACAATCTAGCTCCTCCCATTACTATAGAGATGAACCCAATCCAGAATACGAACCGTAAAAGAAAACACCTATTAAACCAATCACAAGAATACCGGTTACAGTACCTATCAGCCAAAGAGGAATTCTTCCTGTAGTATCGGCCATTTCCCCTACTTTCCTCCACATTTTCTCAAGTGGTCGTGCTAGAGACAAAAACAGTCATGGATAGTTATAAGGATGGTATCCTTCCAAATGGGATAAGGGAATTCTTACTACTCTCTACCTTTCTCTCAATTGAAGAAGTAATTGGAAAATAAAACAGCAAGTACAAAAATGAGTAATAAACCCCAGTATAGACTGGTACGATTCAATTCAACATTTTGCTCATTCGGGTTTGATTGTGTCATAGTTCTATAGTTGGAATTTAGTTTATCGTTGGATGAACTGCATTGCTGATATTGATCCCAAGAAAAAAACCGTGGGTACAGCTAATCCGTGAACAGCTAGCCATCGTACTGTAAAAATAGGATAGGTTCGATCTATGGTCATTGGGGGCCTCCTAAAAAGATCTACTAAGTTCATCTAGTTGTTCTAAAGAATCAAAACGGTCGGTTATTAATGGAATTCCTTGTCGACTTTCCGTGAAATATTCGTTTGGCCGAGGACTTCCAAACACGTCATAAGCTAAACCCGTACTGACAAATAACCAACCCGCAATGAATAGGGAAGGTATAGTAATGCTATGAATAACCCAGTATCGAATACTGGTAATAATATCAGCAAAAGAACGTTCTCCCGTGCTTCCAGACATGCCGAGCTCCCAAAATTTTTGTACATTCAAAAAAGGAATTGATTCCGTAAAAGATGGGATCAACCAGTAAATAGAAAATTACTGATATTTCATCCTTGTGAGATTGTCAATTTTGTACCAAAGGTGTATTTTGAGTATACCGAATTAGTATAGCTATCCTTCCTATGGCACAGCAATCCTGGTTGGCTTGGTTCCGAAACAGAATTCCCTTTTTTTCTTCTTTGTTCTTTGTCTATAGGGAAACTACATCTTATTCAAAGCATCAATAGAAACCCCAATTTTGGGGGTCCTACTTATTTTCATTGTCTTCGGAATAGTAGAATAATTTAATTTGGACTAGCGACCAGGATCTTGGGAAAACCTAAGTTAATGATCAATAGGTTTGGATAAAGAATTTAGTAAGGATATTCTCATATTGACATAATACAAGGATAAGTATATGCGAAATCTATCCCTTTTTAGTTAAAAGTTTTATTCGAATCCAACTTTTCCCTTTAAGGAATTAAATTGGTTAGTATAAAATACTATCTAAAAAATAGAAAATAGAATAGTAGATAATCCGTTATGAAAGAAACGGAATACATTCTTTGAAGAATCCAGATTCGTAATCAATCCTATCTTGTTTGTTGGATTAGGTCTAACTTTCTTAACCAAACTGCAAGCATGTAACTTTACGAGATGAAATAGGGAAAGATAGAAGATAGAACTTAAAAGAAAAAGATAATTGAAGTAACTCGTCTTCGAATCAATTTCGGTTGGGGTTCGAAAAATAAATAAATAAAAATAAAGTAAATTTTTCCCTTTTTCAGGGGGGCCCTCGGGAGTCGTGGAATGGTTTTCTTCTCCTCTTATTCCATATGGAATACAATGAGTTAAAATAAGAAAGAATAGGGGACGATCATTTGCTCTAAAAAGAGGATTAAATCCTATTGAAAACGAAATAATCGGAAATAGAAAGAACTTTTTTCAAATTCCATTCTTTATTTATCTTTTATTCCAAAATTCCCCCAAAATCCAATTTCATTTTTCAAAGGGTTTAGATGATCTAGTTCTTAATATTATTACTTTACTTAACTGACAGATTCCACAATAAATCTCTTGATTCGGAATTAGGGACTCATGTCCCATCTGATGAATCGAATTTTCTTTTACACTTCTGTATCTCGCTCTATCTTGTTTTTTAGTATTATCTAAAATAACCGATGAATTAGGAATTTTCCATAACTTAGGTAAGTGCTTTACCAATATATGTAGTGTAGTAAAAAAAAAAAAATGGAATTGAACCCCTTCATGCTTACTATAACTAGTTATTTCGGTTTTCTACTGGCTGCTTTAACTATAACCCCAGCTCTATTTATTGGCTTGAACAAGATACGTCTTATTTGAAATGAATTGAATGAATAAGTCAGAAAATAAGAATCTTTCTTTTGGATTCCTGATATTATAGGACCTTTTTCCACCCTAATTCCCAATTCTTTTTTTGGTCATTGAGATTCGTGGATAATTTAGACTATTATTTAGAGATAGATCGTACCTCTTTTTTTATCCCCTCGAACAAATTGAAATGATTGAAGTTTTTCTATTTGGAATCGTCTTAGGCCTAATTCCTATTACTTTAGCGGGATTATTCGTGACTGCGTATTTGCAATACAGGCGTGGGGATCAGTTGGATCTTTGATTGAGTAATATTTATTTTTTGATTGACCTCCTCCAGATTAGAGAGGAGGTCAAATTGGAGTTGTAATTCGACTTTGTTTTTTTTTTAAGTTATTTTACTCTGTTTCGACATAAGATAGATGGAATCACGCTCTGTAGGATTTGAACCTACGACATCGGGTTTTGGAGACCCGCGTTCTACCAAACTGAACTAAGAGCGCTTTCAAAAAGAAAATCCTTTTCTACTCCTAACGTGTCTCACGTACGTATAGTATTCACAAATTCAAGTTATATACACTTTAATTGATCTCCCCGCTACTGCCCATAAAGAAGAGAGAAGTAATAGGTAGGGATGACAGGATTTGAACCTGTGACATTTTGTACCCAAAACAAACGCGCTACCAAGCTGCGCTACATCCCTTTTCCAAATTGTTGTACAATGCCATTGTACACAATTCCTTTCTTGTTTTCCACATCGTAATTTTCTTCTATTTCTCTATCTATATAGAACTTTCTTGTCATTTCTTGTTTTTGGTCTCATATAATCAAGGAAGGGTATATATCTAAAATCCAGTTGAATTTCACCTATAAAAGAAAGATTACTATTCCTTAGTAATGTATAGGAAGAAGGGGTCATCTTTTTCTTTTTTAGGGATAGGAAAATCTCGTCTATATGGTTCATTCTATATATATAGAATATTGATTTTGTTTTTTTAGTTAGAAATTTCGCCTAAATAAAGAAATAGAAATACAAACGATCTTGGGCAAGAGTATCTGATCATATATGTATTCCAATAAGGAAGGAGGATTTTCAATGCGGGATATAAAAACATATCTCTCTGTAGCACCCGTGCTAAGTACTCTATGGTTTGGGGCTTTAGCAGGTTTATTGATAGAAATTAATCGTTTATTCCCAGATGCTTTGTCATTCCCTTTTTTTTAATTCTAGTTATTCCTATACGAGAGATAGAATTCTTCGGGACATGACGAAAATTTCTTTCAATCCTTTTTTAGTATATGAAGCAAAAAGAAAGAAAAGATGGATTGGGTTGAACCTCAGAGTCATCCAAAATTTGGTAAATCTCATTTTGGAAGAAAACATAAATTTAATTAAAAGCGGTATCCAAGCTAAGTCAGGCCTCACAAATTCGAAGCCGGGCTTGCTACGTAAATGAAAGGATTTCGAAGCAAAATCCTTGCTAATTGACAAGGATTGTATTCTTTAATTATTTCGCTATTTTTTCTTCTATTGGATTTTATTCTTCTTTTTCAGATCCAATATAGAAGAATAAAAGAACAGGTATAAGAATTAAGTTAAGTCGATCCAAAACAAAAAGGAAAGGAGGTTCATGGCCAAGGGCAAAGATGTTAGAATCAGAGTGATTTTGGAATGTATCAGTTGTGTTCGAAAGGGTACCAATAAGGAATCGGCGGGGATTTCTAGATATAGTACTCAAAAGAATCGCCACAATACACCCCGACAATTAGAATTAAGAAAATTTTGTCGTTATTGCCGCAAGCATACGACTCATAATGAAATAAAGAAATAGGAGCATCATGTTTTTGATTTTTCTATAGAAAGAGTAAGAATTTATTATTCTATATATAGAACATAGATTTATTATTCTATATATAGAACATAGATAGAATACAAAATACAAATCCACTTTAGATAGATATTATTTCATATGTATAGAGGTTTATATATATATATAGTATATGAATAAAATAATATATGGATCAAAGAAAGACTACTTCTTCTGGATCCAAAATTAATAAAATAAAGAAATCCATTTTTTTTTCAAATTTTAAAATAAGGAATAAATTATGTATATATCTAAACAACCTTTTCGTAAATCTAAGCAACCTTTTCGTAAATCCAAACAAACTTTTCCTAAATCCAAGCAACCTTTTCGTAAATTCAAACAACCTTTTCGTAAATCCAAACAACCTTTTCGTCGGCGTTCCCGAATTAGTCCGGGGGATCGAATTGATTATAGAAACATGAGCTTAATTAATCGATTTATTAGTGAACAAGGAAAAATATTATCCAGACGAATAAATCGATTAACCTTGAAACAACAACGATTAATTACTCTTGCTATAAAACAGGCTCGTATTTTATCTTTCTTACCATTTCGTAACTATGAAAATGAGAAGCAATTTCAAGCCCAGTCAATTTCAATAATTACTGGTCCTAGACACAGAAAAAATAGACATATTCCTCAATTAACACAAAAGTTCAATTCCAATCGAAATTTAAGAAACTCCAACCAGAATTTAAGAAACAACAATCGGAGCTTAAGTTCCGATTGTTGATGTTTTATTCGAAAGGGTCAGACTCATATATAAATAAAGTAATCCAGTTTAGATTCTTTTGTTTGTTACCAGTTTAGATTCTTTTGTTTGTTATAAGAAAAGAAAGAAAAATGGGAAAAAAGAAATAGTTTTTTATTTATTGCAACATGCGCGTTGATTCCTACCACTTAATCTTAATTTATTGTATCTTCCCGGAGTTCCCTCTCCGGGAATTCGGTTTTAATTATTCCTGTATATTACTTTTTTATCCCTTTAATTGATGGTCTTTATTTTCTTGGAAATCGTGTAAAGATTATTTGGATTTAATACAGCTACTTGTGCAAGCATTTTACGATTAAGAATCAATTCCTTTTTGTACAGATTGTGTATTAATTTACTATAACTATCGAATACGTTATATATCCGTGTTGCTGCGTTTATCCGAGTGATCCACAAACGACGAAAATCCCTCTTTTGCCTTCCTCTATCTCGATGAGAAGAAACAAAAGCTCTTCTTACTTGTTGAGTAATCATTCGATTAAGTCTTAAATGAGCCCCTCTAAAGTTTGAGGCAAATGAACGCATTTTTGTTCGTCGTCTCCGAGCTATATATCCTCGCGGAACTCTGGTCATTGAATAAAATTAACCTTAATGAATAACTACTGATTTCTCTTCTTTTCACCGTTCTTTTTCCCATTAATAACAAAACGGATTATTCCTATATATAAAATATTAATTCCAATGGCTTTTGCTACTATAACCTTCCCAACCACGCTTTTTTATTCTATCCCCTTCAGTTATTTCACATAGAAATAACAAATTCTAACGATACTAAAAAAACAGTGGGTTCCATCGTTTCTATGGTTCTCTTTATAAACGGGGAGGCCCTCTCTATACACCGGAGCCCTTTCTTTCATCAAAAGGTATTGTGAACTTGTATAGTTCACAGTCTTTGGCTCTACCTATCCATTATAGGGTAAATCGCTCTTTTCACAATAAATAAGAGTTATTCATACAGTGACGGTATTTAATTATGAAAGTTGGCTAAGTAGCTGACCCTTTAGTCCGTTCTTTTAAGATAAAGGAGCATAAGCCTTTTCTTTTTATTACTATTTCCTCCGCTTAATTGATAACCATTTGCTACCAATGGGGGAATTGCTTCTTCCAATCTAGATGATTGGATTTGCACCAAAGGAAACCATAAATTCCATATACCGTAGAAATCTAGGAGAGAGAAGCTCTATCCTATTCATTGGTACCGATCATGGATATTTCAAAAATTATCTTATTTGTTTGAACTCATGATCTAAACGAGTCGCACATACACCCTAGCACATGTTCCTCGACGCTGAGGACATCCCTTAAGCGCGGGCGTTTTTCTAGCATTTCGTATTGGCTGTCTTGCATTTCTAATAAGTTGTTTAACCGTTGGCATGTCGTATGTATATAGAAAAAAATGGATTGGTTTAGATCGATCTTAACCTGATGATTCATCATCATGAAGTATTTTTATTTTCTATAAAATCCCATAAAACCCGAATTTAGGTTTGAAATAAATTTACAAGAAATTCAGCCACTACCAATCCTTAAACATTTCTGGAAACCATGCTGGATCGGTATCGCAGTGCTCGTCAATCATTTCATCCCCTACAATATCGACAAGTCCATAAGCTTTGGCTTCGTCTGCTGACATAAAAACATCCCTTTCCATGTCTTCGGATACAACCCAAAAAGGCTTGCCTGTTCTTAGTGCATAAACCCTTGTGATCATTTCGCGAACTTTGTGTAACTCTTCCACTTCTAGTAAAAATTCTGGTGTCCTTGCCCGATAATAAGCACTAGCCGGTTGGTGAAGCATAATTCTAGCGTGAGGGAATGCTATACGTTTAGTGGGTTCTCCTCCAAGCAGAATGAAGGAGGCCATGGACGCGGCTATTCCGAGGCATATTGTATATATATCTGGTGTCACCGTTTGCATCGTATCAAAAATCGCCATTCCTGAGATTAGCCACCCGCCGGGGGAGTTTATAAACAAAAAAATATCGCTAATCCCATCTTCTATACTTAGATATACCATGAGACCTGTAATATGATTCGTGATCTCGCAACGAATCTCTTGACCTAAAAAAAGTGTCCTTTCTCGATACATAACATTGTATAAGTCAACCCAAGTCGCTTCTTCATCTCCGGGAATCCGGTAAGGTACTTTTGGAACACCAATGGGCATATTAGATTAATATTATTAGATTTAAGTAAGAAAACTAGACTTTAATATGGAAACTTAAGATAAGAAAGAAAGAAAGAATCCGCAGTTTATTTTTTCTTATTCTATAAGAATACTATAGATTCTATTAATACATAGATTGAAATGATACATAGATTGAAAAATTATACATATAAGGAAGGTAAGACAGATTGAATAAAGAAAAAGGAATCTGTGATTCGAATCATAAACAAAGAGGGATTAGGGATCTATTCTTGGTTTTTCGAAATAGCCCAAGCTACCCATTGCATATTGGCACTTATCGAGTATAGAATAGATCTGCTTCTCTTTCTTCTTACAAACAGAATTGGCTTCATATTTTTAATGAAATGAAATAAATATTCACGCTTTCTGACACAGAATCCCCTAGAAGGGTTAGGTACATAGGATCTGGATAGTCTCTTTTCCAATGCGATAAAATAAAACGACATCGTGTCTATTTTTCTTTGCTAAAGGGGTATTTCCATGGGTTTGCCTTGGTATCGTGTTCATACTGTTGTATTGAATGATCCGGGTCGATTGCTTTCGGTGCATATAATGCATACAGCTCTAGTTTCTGGTTGGGCTGGCTCGATGGCTTTATACGAATTAGCAGTTTTTGATCCCTCTGATCCTGTTCTGGATCCAATGTGGAGACAAGGTATGTTCGTCATCCCCTTCATGACTCGTTTAGGAATAACCAATTCGTGGGGTGGTTGGAGTATTTCAGGAGGAACTATAACGAATCCGGGTATTTGGAGTTATGAAGGTGTGGCAGGTGCGCATATTGTCTTTTCTGGCTTGTGTTTCTTGGCAGCTATCTGGCATTGGGTATATTGGGACCTAGAAATATTCTGTGATGAGCGGACGGGAAAACCTTCTTTGGATTTGCCCAAGATCTTTGGAATTCATTTATTTCTTGCAGGGGTGGCTTGTTTTGGCTTTGGTGCATTTCATGTAACCGGTTTGTATGGTCCTGGGATATGGGTGTCCGATCCTTATGGACTAACAGGAAAAGTACAACCTGTAAATCCTGCGTGGGGTGCAGAAGGTTTTGATCCTTTCGTTCCGGGAGGAATAGCTTCGCATCATATTGCTGCGGGTACACTGGGCATATTAGCGGGCCTATTCCATCTTAGTGTCCGTCCGCCTCAACGTCTATACAAAGGATTACGTATGGGTAATATTGAAACTGTACTTTCCAGTAGTATCGCTGCTGTTTTTTTTGCAGCTTTCGTAGTTGCCGGAACTATGTGGTATGGATCGGCAACTACTCCAATCGAATTATTTGGACCTACTCGTTATCAGTGGGATCAGGGATACTTTCAGCAAGAAATATATCGAAGAGTTAGCGATGGGTTAGCCGAAAATCTTAGTTTATCAGAAGCTTGGTCTAAAATTCCCGAAAAATTAGCTTTTTATGATTATATTGGTAATAATCCGGCAAAGGGGGGATTATTCAGAGCAGGCTCAATGGACAATGGGGATGGAATAGCTGTTGGATGGTTAGGACATCCCGTCTTTAGAGATAAAGAAGGGCGCGAGCTTTTTGTACGTCGTATGCCTACTTTTTTTGAAACATTTCCGGTAGTTTTGGTAGATGAAGAGGGAATTGTGAGAGCGGACGTTCCTTTTAGAAGAGCAGAATCCAAATATAGCGTTGAACAAGTAGGCGTAACGGTGGAGTTCTATGGTGGCGAACTTAATGGAGTAAGTTATTCTGATCCTGCTACTGTAAAAAAATATGCGAGGCGTGCCCAATTAGGAGAAATTTTTGAATTAGATCGAGCTACTTTGAAATCAGATGGTGTTTTTCGCAGCAGTCCAAGGGGTTGGTTCACTTTTGGTCATGCTACCTTTGCTTTGCTCTTCTTTTTTGGACACATTTGGCATGGCGCTCGAACCTTGTTCCGAGATGTTTTTGCTGGTATTGATCCAGACTTGGATGCTCAAGTGGAATTTGGAACATTCCAAAAAGTTGGGGATCCAACTACAAGGAGACAGACAATCTGATACCACATTGCTATGGTATCTTTCGCCTCTCTTTTTTGATTTGATATGGCAAACATCTCCAGTTCTTTCTTTGACTCTTTTTCTTTTTTTATATGGGAAATGATCCCAAATGACAAGTGAATAGGTGTGGAAGTTATAATTGTAAATAAACCACGATCGAATCTATGGAAGCATTGGTTTATACGTTCCTTTTAGTTTCGACTTTAGGGATAATTTTTTTCGCTATTTTCTTCCGAGAACCGCCTAAGGTTCCGACTAAAAAATGAAATAATTTAATTGAAGTAAGAAGTCTCCCAGCTGGGAGACTTCTTACTTCAATTAGTCCCCATGTTCTTCGAACGGATCTCTTAATTGTTGAGAGGGTTGCCCAAACGCGGTATATAAGGCATACCCAGTAAAGCTTACAAGTAAACCAGATATGGAGATGGCGACTAAAGTTGCTGTTTCCATTTTTATATAATTTCAAGATTACAATGGATCTATGATAAAGATCGTGTATTTACAACTACAACGGAATAGTATACAAAGTCAACACCAATGATTAAATAGAATTTATGGCTACACAAACCGTTGAAGATAGTTCTAGACCTAGGCCAAAACGAACTGGCGCAGGTAGTTTATTGAAACCCTTGAATTCGGAATATGGGAAAGTCGCTCCGGGTTGGGGGACTACTCCTTTTATGGGGGTTGCAATGGCTTTATTCGCGATATTCCTATCTATCATTTTAGAAATTTATAATTCTTCTGTTTTACTGGACGGAATTTTAATGAATTAGGTTTCTACTAACTAAAACTATGAAGTCATAGTTTTTCCATCCAAAAAGGGTCTTTCTGCTTTAAGCTCCACATTTCGAGATATTCTGGTAGTTCGACCGTGGATTTTTTTGTTTTGGTATCTCTGGAATATGAGTGTGTGACTTGTTAGAATTGATCCTATTGATAATACATAGAAAGGGCCTGTTCTCTCTATCAAGATGATTCTAATTCGTCGGATATTATTTATTCTAGTATCTGGAACACGAAATACATAGAGTGGATTAAGAAAAAAAAATGGAACTATGATTCATACTCACTATTTAGACCTCGCAACCAGACTGAAAAAAAAAAATTCAAGTAGTTCTTAATAAAAAAAGAACTTTTCTTCTTTCCAATTTTGTTTGCCCAAAAGACAACTTTTTTTTTCTCTCGATTTTGTCGAGTCATTACACCAATTCAATAAATGATCATCAAGCGGTTCTTATTCGAAGAACCCTTGCCTTTTGTTTAGCTTGAGACTCAATCATCGTGGCTCTAATATGAATCTAAGGTTTTAATTGAACTGATTCATAGGATCGCAACAAGATAATTTCTATTAGAAAACCACTATAATTTTTTAGTATTTTACTAGTAAAATAAATAAAAAATGAAATAAATAAAAAATAGGGAAGAGAAAAGTCAAGAGGCCTCTAATGATCAACATAAGGGAAAGAAAAACAGATGAGCTAACTTGAGATTTTTTGGCATTATCATCACAAAGAAGAAATTCAGGATTTTTCTTAGTTAATATCTTCAAGGCAAATTGATACAATCCTGTCTGTGGCTGATGAAATTTTGAACTTTTTTTTTCTAATATCCGTTGAAAATTTGTGTGTTTCTGCTTGAGCCGTACGAGATGAAATTTTCATATACGGTTCTCGGAGGGGGAGTCGGGCTAGTTACCTATCTCAATAAAGTATATGATTGGTTTGAGGAACGTCTTGAGATTCAGGCAATTGCGGATGATATAACGAGTAAATATGTTCCTCCTCATGTCAACATATTTTACTGTTTAGGGGGAATTACACTTACTTGTTTTTTAGTACAAGTTGCTACCGGTTTTGCTATGACTTTTTACTACCGACCAACCGTTACAGAGGCTTTTTCCTCCGTTCAATATATAATGACGGAGGCCAACTTTGGTTGGTTAATCCGATCAGTTCATCGATGGTCAGCAAGTATGATGGTTCTAATGATGATCCTGCACGTATTTCGTGTGTATCTCACAGGTGGGTTTAAAAAACCCCGCGAATTAACTTGGGTCACAGGTGTGGTTTTGGCTGTATTGACTGCATCATTTGGTGTAACTGGTTATTCTTTACCTTGGGATCAAATCGGTTATTGGGCAGTCAAAATTGTGACAGGTGTACCTGAAGCGATTCCGGTAATAGGATCCCCTTTAGTGGAGTTATTACGTGGAAGTGCTAGTGTGGGGCAATCCACTTTGACTCGTTTTTATAGTTTACATACCTTTGTCCTGCCTCTGCTTACTGCTGTATTTATGTTAATGCACTTTCCAATGATACGTAAGCAAGGTATTTCTGGTCCTTTATAAGGAAGGCATATCATAGAAAATTCGAATTCTCAGATATCATATCGGGTAGGTTGTGGTATTTCATTGCTACAAACATGGGTTATTGTAAAATAAGACATGTCATTTGGATACTTCTCTTCAACTTTGAAGTATACAAATATCTTAAGTATTTTGATATAAAAAGTTGAAGTTAATTTTACGAAAGAAAATAAGGCGGATTATGGGAGTGTGTGACTTGAATTATTGATTTGGCCATGCAGATATAGAATTGGATCTGCCACATTAGAATTCACGACCAAAGGTGTCTCCGCATCCAATCAATACGTAAGTCCCCTATCTAGAAGGATAGGCTGGTTCATTCGAGGAGAATATTTTCTATGATCATACCCCAACCATGTCATCCATGAACAGGCTCCGTAAGATCCCGTAGAGTATAAATGGAATAAGTCATGTGATATGATCCAATTCTATATTTATTACACTTACTTTTTATTATAGTATGGAAATGCATTCATTTTCTTTGCATCGATTTTGATCCGCAATATTATCGGAGTAAAAGAAGGGGTTCTAAGGAAGAAAGTAGGCTAAACTTTTTAATTTTTTATTTTATTAGTAACAAGTAAATACTTTGTTTGGACGTAAGAAACTTGCGATATTGAGGGGATAAACACCAACTAATCAAGAGACAATCCACAAAGCAATTGATCATGATCAAATTTGTAAGCCCACTTGGATATTGAGCATTTACACATAAGAATAGGATTCTTTTCAATGAGTAGTTATAGGCGGAACTTCGGAAAAGATAATCTGATAAAGCTTTTCTTACCTTGATTCATTGAGTCATTATATAACCTATTCTATTGTGGATCCTCCACGGTCTTATTTCTTTCATTCTTGCTCGAGCCGGATGATGAAAAATTATCATGTCCGGTTCCTTTGGGGGATGGATCCTAAAGAATTCACCTATCCCAATAACAAAGAAACCTGACTTAAATGATCCTGTATTAAGAGCAAAATTAGCTAAAGGGATGGGACATAATTATTATGGGGAACCTGCATGGCCCAACGATCTTTTATACATTTTTCCAGTAGTAATTCTAGGTACTATTGCATGTAATGTGGGTTTAGCGGTTCTCGAGCCGTCAATGATTGGTGAACCGGCGGATCCGTTTGCAACTCCTCTGGAAATATTACCCGAGTGGTACTTCTTTCCCGTATTTCAAATACTTCGTACAGTACCCAATAAGTTATTGGGCGTTCTCTTAATGGTTTCTGTCCCAACAGGCTTATTAACAGTACCCTTCCTCGAGAATGTCAATAAATTCCAAAATCCATTTCGTCGCCCAGTAGCTACGACCGTTTTTTTAATCGGTACTGTAGTAGCTCTTTGGTTAGGTATTGGAGCAACATTACCCATTGATAAATCCTTAACTTTAGGTCTTTTTTAGGGATTTTGCAAGTTGATTCATTCAACCGTGAAGTTCCCTGCATGGGTATCTAGGAAATAGTTACTTCCAAGTCAATCTTCCCTAGATACCTAAAATCTATTTTATTATGATCCATTTCGCGAAAATATAGATTGTGCCAAAGATGCAAAATTGTTTTCTTTTTTCTTTTTATTCTAACTCGAAAAAGAAAAAGAGGAAAAAATTGTAATGGATTTAAAGCGATAACTTATTCTTAGGTAAATCAATTGGGAGATGCTTCTCTAGAGTGGCCCATATAAGTTTTCCATCTTCCATACGAAAGTTGTCAATTCTCATAAGATCTTCTTCAGTCTTACTCAAAAGGTCCAATAGTGTATGTATATTGGCCCTTTTGAGACAATTATACGTTCTAGAAGGCAATTCTAATTGATCAATAAATATACAATTTAATGGAATTCCTTTTTTGTTTTTCTTTAGATTAGTGAATCTTTTTTGAAAGGTTAAAAGAGGTGGAGTAAACCTGGTTTTATTTTCTTCGAAACTAGCGCCTTCTTCCTCTGCGTGTAGAAAAGGAAGAAATAAATCAATCAAATTACGAGAAGCTTCATAAAGCGCTTCTTTAGGGGTTAAACTTCCATTCGTCCATATTTCGATAAAAAGTATCTCGTGTTTTTCATTTCCATTCCCACAAGAAAAAATACTATAATTTACATTTCGAACAGGCATGGATACAGCATCTATAGGATAAATTCCATCTTGAGAGTTCTTTCTGAGTTCCGTATGATATCCGCGATCTCTCTTGATCTGTAACTCAATACAGAAATCCACGGGGTCTCTCAAGTTAGCTATAGGTTGTGTCGTATCAACGATTTCTACGGAAGGTGGTAAGATTATATCTTGAGCGGTTATGTATCTAGGACCTTTGACGCAAATTGATGCGTCTCTAACTCCATAGAGATTACTTCTCAATACAATTTCTTTCAAATTTAGTAAAATTTCTTGTATGGATTCTTCAATACCTACTATTGTAGAATATTCGTGTGGCACGTTCCCAAATTTTACACGTGTGATACATGTTCCTTCTATTTCTCCAAGTAAAGCTCTTCGCAAGGCAATACCAACAGTATCCGCTTGACCTTTTCTAAGCGGGGACAGAATGAAACGACCATAATAAAGACGCTTACTATCTACTCTTGATTCAACACACTTCCACTGTAGTGTTTGGGTGGATCCTGTTACCTCCTCTCGAACCATAATAGATTACTATTTATTTGATCATTGAATCGTTTATTTCTCTTGAAAGCGGTTTAATTCTTTTACAGACGTCTTTTTTTAGGAGGTCGACATCCATTATGTGGCATAGGTGTTACATCGCGTATACAACTTAACCGTACACCACTTTTAGCAATGGCTCGTAATGCGGCATCTCTTCCGCTACCAGCTCCTTTTACCATAACTTCTGCTCGTTGCAAACCCACTGTACGAATAGCATCTACTGCTGTTCTTTGACCGGCATAGGGTGATGCTTTTCTTGAGCTTTTGAATCCACAAGTACCTGCGGAGGACCAGAAAACCACACGACCTTGCGGGTCTGTAACAGTTATAATGGTATTGTTGAAACTGGCTTGAACATGAATAACCCCTTTTGTTATTCTACGTGCACTTTTCCGTAAACTAAAACGGGCATTCCTACGCAAACCAATACGCACTTTCTTACGTGAACCTATTTTTGGTATAGCTTTTGTCATATTTTATTATCTCATAAATATGAGTTAGAAATAACAAAAAGAAAAAAAGATACAAAGATATCCGTTTCAAGGTTAAATATATTCTTTACTTTCATTTTTGGATTCGGAATTTGGACATTTCTGTGGGTAGTTTTTTTTTACTTGTTAGAAAGGAAAGCCCCGTTTTCGAAAGATTACCCCTGTCTTTGTTTATGCTTCGGATTGGAACAAATGACTCTAATTCGCCCACGCCTACGAATCAGTCGACATTTTGTACAAATTTTACGAACGGAAGCTCTTATTTTCATATTTAGGTATTCCCTTCTTAAACTATGAATCTATTCTTTGGGAAAAAATAAGCCTCTTCACTTAAATTTTGAAATTTTGAATTTATTATCCTAGAAAAACCTAATCCTTTGAATCTTTGGTATCCTTCAAATCTTCAGTATCCTTCGAGTCTTCGGTACGCTTCGAATCCTTATGGGGAAGTCTATAAATTATACGCCCCTTGCTTGAATCATAACGACTTACTTCAACTTTGACCCTATCCCCCATCAGTATTCGTATAGAACTGGACCGGATTTTTCCTGAAATATAGCCCAGGATGATGGTGTCATTCTCTAAGCGAACTCGGAACATTCCGTTGGGTAGGGCTTCCGTAACTAAACCTTCGAAAGTAACTTTTGCTTCTCTCGGGTTTTTTTTTTCTCTCCTATTTTTTTTTTCTGTCATATTTTTTTCTCCTATTTTTCTATTTGTATTTTCAAAATAGGAAGTTCGAGATAGAATTCGGGTACTATAGGCGGGGCCATTACCATATATAACATAAGACTTCTCCCCCAATTCTGTTTAGTCGAGCTTCTCGATCTGTCATTATACCTTGAGAAGTAGAAAGAATAGCAATTCCCATTCCGCCCAAAACCTTAGGAATTCTTTGATAGTTAGCATAAATTCGTAAGCCAGGTCGGCTGATACGCTTTAAAAAGGTTCTAGTTCTATATATTCCCTTTCGAGTCCTTCTCTTTTGATGTCGCAAAGTTGAAACCAAGAAATATCTGTTACTTTCTTGATGTTTCCGAACACTTTCAATAAAACCCTCTCGTAGAAGTATTTTAACAATGTTTTCGGTAATATTTGTAGATACTACTCGAACAGTTCCTTTTTTACTCATGTCTGCGTTTCTTATAGAGGTTAGTAAATCAGCAATAGTGTCCTTGCCCATAAGACTCTAATTCTAGGTTCCTCCTAATTTTGAGATAATCAACATGTTTTCTTTTTTCTTTTTATTTTGGATTTTAAAGCATATACGTAAAACACAATCTACTAATTTTTTCTTTGATCTATATCTCATCTACTAGTATTTATAATACTTCAGGAGCTAATGAAACTATTTTAGTAAAATTCAATTCTCTCAATTCCTCAGCAATCGCGCCAAAAACTCGAGTTCCCTTTGGATTTCCTTTTTGATCAATGATAACTGCTGCATTGTCATCATAGCGTATTATTATACCGTCTTCACATTTGAATTCTTTACATGTACGTACAATTACAGCTCGAATTACTTCGGATCTTTCTAGAGGCATTTGGGGCACTGCGTCTTTGATTACAGCAACAATAACATCACCAATACGAGCATATCGCTGATTACCGGCAGCTCCTATGACTCGAATACACATCAATTTTCTAGCTCCACTGTTATCCGCTACATTTAAAAGGGTCTGAGGTTGAATCATATTATTTGGATTTCAATTTGTTATTTCACTGCAAAGGAATGAAAGATATATTGTCTCTCCAGAAGGAAAACCTGGGGTTTTTTATTTGGGAGGGGTCTATATCTCTAATCTAAGAAATTGGCTTCGTATGGGCATTTTACTGGCAGCTATGGAGATAGCTGCTCTAGCTATAGTTTCAGATACTCCGCTCATTTCATAAAGTATTCGACCTGGTTTAACAACGGCTACCCAATATTCGGGGGATCCCTTTCCTGAGCCCATACGTGTTTCTGTGGGTCTTAGTGTAACCGGTTTGTCGGGAAATATACGTACCCATAGTTTTCCACCACGACGTGCATATCGTGTCATTGCTCTTCGTCCTGCTTCTATCTGTCTCGCTGTAATCCAAGCAGGTTCAAGTACTTGAAGAGCATATCTACCAAAACAAATACGATTGCCTCGGCAGGATTTTCCCTTCATTCTTCCTCTATGTTGTTTACGAAATCTAGTTCTTTTGGGGTTATAATCGATGGTTCTTTTTTAGTCCCATCTCTACTGCAAAACTGGACATGAGAGTTTCTTCTCATCCAGCTCCTCGCGAATGAAATGAGAAAGCGTGCAAATTTCTCTAATTCCATAATATTCAAAAATATTACGGATAGATACACATCAATATATAATAGAATAGGTTTTTTTTATTTTGCATTTCTTAAAATAGAAAAATATATAGTCAAGAAAGAAGATCTAGAATATATCCAAATTCTATATTTATTCTATATTTGTCATTAATGTATTCTTTCTTTTTTATAAGGAATATCCTTATTTTTACCCTTATTGAATCATAGTAAAGCATTTTAATCCAATAAAGATTTCGCGGGCGAATATTTACTCTTTCTTGTCTTATTTGTTAATTTATAACCTTATCAAATAAAGCAATTTTTTTGGTTTGTTCCGCCATCCCACCAATGAAGTATTAGGATTCTTGTCAATAAAATTAATCCTATGCAGTCATAGGTTTTGTCGTTCCCACAGCTTCTCCTTTAATGGTTAGGTTTGAATCCTGCAACGGAGCTTCCAAACTTTCCGAGTTAATTTTCTCAGTTTTATTAACCCGGGCTGCTCTTTATTATTGCTTTAAAATTTTTTTTATTGTTTCACAAAATTACGATTTTTAATTCTCTCTTATTTTTATTATTTTATTATATTGATGCTTTATCACATTGCCTTTTATGATGTAATTCCTAGACCATACACATTGGAATCTTATATCTTTATTCTTCTTCCTTCTATCTATCATCCCTCCTTTTATCCACATCCCTTTAGTTTTTCACAACCTAGAATCTGGTTTCTTTTTTAGAGAAAAAATGCAGTTGCTACAACTATATGATAGATCTACTTATTTATGATAGATGTATTTATTCACATAGTGACTGTTTCTTTGTTAGGATCTCGACAATACGAAGCAATAGGTTAATTTTCTATAATTACTAAGTTTTTTTCTATTTTTAGTAGGGTTCGCTCAATTTTTTTGTTTTTTTTTGGAATTTCTATTTTTGACCCTAAAGAAAAAACTAACGAGTCACACACTAAGCATAGCAATTATATTAAAAGATTTATCAATTTTCATTAAATCTTATAGAAAGAGGTCTTATAGAAAGAGGTATAATTTATTCTTTTTTCTGGGATTTTTGGAAAAAAAATAAGGCTCTTGTCTTTTTTATTCTATCACTGGCCAGAATGAGAAGACAAGGTTAGTTATTCTTCTTCTACGAATATCCAAATTTTTACACCTAATACTCCATAGATAGTTCGAATTGGATAGCAGCAATAATCAATTTTAGCGCGAATTGTTTGGAGGGGAAGTCTACCCTTTTTGATGCATTCGGCACGTGCAATTTCTTTCCCTCCTAGACGGCCTGCAATTTTGATTTTTACTCCCTTTATATCTGCTTTTTTAGTTAATTCAATGGCTTTTTTCATTGCCTTTCGGAATGAAACTCTATTTTTTAATTGGAAAGCTATATATTCCGCAAGAATGTTAGGTTGTCTATAAGGTTCTTTAACTTTTTCGATAGCAATATTAAGTCTCTGGTTTACAGAATTCACTTCCTTTTGGATATCTTTCTCTAATTCTTCAATTGCTCCTTTTTTCTTTAATAAATTGGGGAATCCTATATGGATTATAACGTGAATTGTATCAATTTCTTTTTGAATTTCTATATGTGTAATTACTTCGGAACTTGAGTCTGATTCTATTTTTCTATTCAAGCTTTTTTTCCTATTCTTTTGTATATAGTTCTTGATACAATTCCGTATTTTTTTATCTTCTTGTAGACCTTCAGAATAATTTTTTGGTTGTGCGAACCAAAAGGAATGGTGATTTTGGGTTGTACCAAGTCTGAAACCGAGTGGATTTATTTTTTGTCCCATATTTTTCTATTCTATTTTTTTTTTTTACTGGGAATTGAAATCTTAGGTTGATCTAAAAGTTATTTAGATTTCTTTACTATATTTAGTACAATTGTTATATGACACATTGTTTTTTTTATAGGATAACCACGCCCTCGAGCCCGAGGTCTGAATTTTTTCATAATAGTACTCCTACTCACTTCCGCTTTTGTTATGAATAAATTAGCTTTGTCGAAATCCCTATAATGAGTAGCATTTGCTGCTGCCGAATAAACCAACTTTAAGATGGGATAAGATGCTCGATAAGGCATGAGGTTCAGTATCATAACGGTTTCCTCGTAGTAACGCCAGCGAATCTCATCAAGAACTCTTTGTGCTTTAAAAACAGACATATGTATGCGTTTTTGTGCTTTGAAAACCCGTTCGAACTTCAGTAGACGATCAGTTGGAACTTTTCTTGCGAGTTTCCGTAGCCCGTTCTTCTTCTTCTTTATCCTAGGGATATACTTTACCAATTTGAAACTTGTCATAAATAAGGTTATTCCCCGCCTACCTTTACTTTATTTGAATCCTATAAATTTTGTTTATTCTGAATCTTTCTATGCTGAATTCAGTTAACGACGAGATTTAGTATCCTTTCTTGCACTTTCATAACTCGTGAAATGCCGAGTAGGCACGAATTCCCCCAATTTGCGACCTACCATAGGATTTGTTATGTAAATAGGTATATGTTCCTTTCCATTATGAATCGCGATTGTATGGCCAACCATTGCGGGTAGAATGCTAGATGCCCGGGACCACGTTACTATTGTTTCTTTCTCCTCCTTCATATTGACCTTTTCTATTTTTGTCAATAAATGACGAGCCACAAAAGGATTCGTTTTTTTTCGTGTCACAGCTGATTACTCCTTTTTTTTCATTTTAAAGAGTGGCATCCTATGTCCACTATCTCGATCGAGGTATGGAGGTCAGAATAAATAGAATAATGATGAGTGGAAAAAAGAGAAAATCCTTTAGCTGGATAAGGGGCGGATGTAGCCAAGTGGATCAAGGCAGTGGATTGTGAATCCACCATGCGCGGGTTCAATTCCCGTCGTTCGCCCATCGCATTATTGCAATGCAATTTTCCATATTCCTAGTTACGTATTTACTTACGGCGACGAAGAATAAAACTATCACTATATTTTTTCCTTTTCCTAGTTCTTCTTCCAAGCGCAGGATAACCCCAAGGGGTTGTGGGTTTTTTTCTACCAATGGGGGCTTTCCCTTCACCGCCCCCATGGGGGTGGTCCACAGGGTTCATAACTACCCCTCTTACTACGGGGCGTTTACCTAGCCAACACTTAGATCCGGCTCTACCCAAACTTTTTTGGTTCACCCCAACATTACCCACTTGTCCGACTGTTGCTAAGCAGTTTTGGGATACCAAACGGACCTCCCCAGATGGTAATCTTAAAGTGGCCAATTTACCCTCTTTTGCAATCAGTTTCGCTACAGCACCTGCTGCTCTAGCTAATTGCCCACCCCTTCCACGTGTGATTTCTATGTTATGTATGGCCGTGCCTAAGGGCATATCGGTTGAAGTAGATTCTTCTTTTTTCTCAAAAAACCCCTTCCCAAACTGTACAAGCTTCTTCCAAAGCATACGGCTTTCTAGATGTATATGACGATCTCTAGACAGATGGATCTTATATGAATCGTATGATGAAGTACCACATGAGTGGATATATAGAAAAGGAATCCAAATCTGCCGAATCGCTCATGTTATGATCTTCTACATCCTAGGTCTCCGCGTTCCGTCATCTGGCTTATGTTCTTCATGTAGCATTCAGATCGAATGACTCTATGAAATTACGTCGATACTTCCACATATTATGGGTAACGTAGGAGACATCCCTATTTTCACCCGGGGGTCTTAATTACCACTGCTTAGCTTTCAATTCGCCTCTGACCATCAAATTAAATGTGAATAACCCGTCCTCCTCTCTTTGAAACAAGGGGCGCTTCCGGTTCTGTGCGTGCTTCAAACAATTTTGTCTTCTCCATATTACCATATCTCTAGAGTCAATAATTTTCTATGAGGAACTACTGAACTCAATCACTTGCTGCCGTTACTCAACAGTTTTCTGTTGAGGTCTATCCCGTAGAGCTAGTCAAATTGGATCAGTGATCGATTTCTAGGTTTCGTCGTAAACCTAATTGGTTACTTCCAATTACGTAAATCAATAGTTCAAACCGCACTCAAAGGTAGGGCATTTCCCATTGATATAGGAACTTTTGTACCAGAAACAATAGTATCTCCAATTATAGCCCCTCTGGGATGTAAAATATATCTCTTCTCACCATCCCCATAGTGTATGAGACAAATGTATGCATTTCGATTAGGGTCGTATTCTATGGTTACGATTCTACCAGATATGTCTTTTTGATTCCGTCGAAAATCGATTTTACGGTATAGGCGCTTATGACCTCCCCCTCTATGCCTTGCGGTAATGATTCCTCTGGCATTACGACCTTTACCACAACGGTGCCGTCCATGGATCAATTTATTTCGTGGATTGGATTTCACTTGCCTGTCTACGGTTCCCTTGCGTGTGCTCGGGATAGGTGTTTTGTATAAATGTTTCGCCGTATTATTAAGTATTCTCCTTTAGTTCTTTTCTCTATCTAGAAGTGGAATAGAATAACCCGGTTGAAGGGTAATGATCATACGTCTGTAATGCATTGTATGTCCCAGAATAGGTCCCATTCTTCTACCCTTTCCGGGTAGTCGATGGCTATTCACAGCTACTACCTTAACACCAAAGAAGAGCTCGACCCAATGCTTTATTTCTGTCTTAGTGAATCCCGATTCGACATTAAAAGTATATTGATTCTTTCCCAATAAACGAAGACTTTTTTCTGTAAATACTGCGTATTTGATTCCATCCATAAATCGACTTTCCCTCCTATGCTCTGAGTTCCAGTATCGATAAGAATTCGAGTTCTTATTGTTCTTATGTTATGGTATGAATATACCATACCAATTCGTTATGTATTGATGATGGATGAGATTCCATGGATAGAGAGCCAGTTCCAATAGACTTATGGAACGTTCCCGTTCGCGTGCATCCAGCAGGAATTGAACCCGCAAATTTACCAATTATGAGTTGGGCGCTTTAACCATTCAGCCATGGATGCTTAACAGGGATCATCGTACATCGTAAATAACCAATTTTCATATAGAAAGACATATCATAGAAAAATGAAATCAAAATATTCGGAGATGGCAAATATTCGGAGATGACTATGAAAACACCTCTCTGGATCCTCGAATTGAAAGAGAGATTGAGAGGGATCAAGAATCCTAATTCTCGCTATTTGGAATGGATCCAATTCTATTGAGTCTGACTCATAGTGATCATTTCTCTTTAGCAAAGAAGGACCTTGGTTATCAAAGGATTGAACAACCGGGATCCATTTACTTATGATACCTACTTGACATTGCTAACAAGGATCTAATGAATTATGAGTTTAATAGATCCTCTTTAGCAGAAAGACGTATATTCCTTGCTCATTATCAGACAATCACTTATTCCCAAACCTCGTGTGGGGCTAATCGTTTTCATTTACCATCTCATGGAAAACCCTTTTCGTTCCGCTTAGCGCTATCGGGTATTTTAGTGATAGGTTCTATAGGAACTGGACGATCCTATTTGGTCAAATACCTAACGAAAAATTCCTATTTTCCTTTCATTAAGGTACGAGGGCTTCTTATTCCACAAGAACGAAAGCACCTTTTCATTCTTTCATATACTAGGGGTTTTTACTTGGAAAAGACAATGTGGAATACTAAAGGATTCGGGTCCATAACCACGAGTTCCAGTGCATTAGATCTTGTAGCACTTAGCAACGGGGCCCTATCCATTAGTATTCCACATAAGAAATCCATTATAGAAACTAATACAATTCGATTAGCTCTTCATAGACAAACTTGGGGTTTGCGAGCCAAGATAAGACCGGCTCGGGATCATGGGACCCTTTTCTATCAGATAGGAGGGGATCTTGTACAAAATAGACTTCTAAGTAATAACCCCATAGATCCTATATCTATCTATATAAAGAGGCAATCGTGTCAGGAAGCGGGTTTTTCTTTGGCCAAACGGTACTTCGAACTTGGAACGAGCATGAGGAGATTAACGAGACTTCTTTCTCTTTTGAGTTTTTCTGGCGGACCGGTCGCGCAAGATCTTTGGTCTTCCCCCGGAACCGATGAAAAAGTGGGTCGCTTCTTATGGACTCGCTCAGAATGATTCTATAGTTCATGGCCTATTAGAAGTAGAAGGTGCTCTGGTGCAATCCTTACCGACAGAAAAAGATTGCAGTCGGGTTGATAATAATCGAGTGCCATTATTTCGTCGGTCCGAACCAAGGAATCCGTTAGAAATGTTTTGAAATGGATATTGTTCTCTCTTTGATCAGGGATTGCTATATGAAATGGGTAAGTCACCAATCCCTTTGACAAATCGGGTGTCATATTAGATATCATATTCTATATATAGAAATATCGTAGAATAGACATATAGAATTTTTGGTTGGGAAATTCGAATGAATCATTGAGTGAAAAAGGAGCAAAGAATGACAAAAGACGAGACTCTACTAGTCTTCACTCTTGTGGTTTCCTCGGTTTCTGTTTTCTTATTCGGGATCTTGCTTTTCATGGTTCTCATCTCTGCAACTCGCGATTTTCGCGAGAGAACCAAATCCAAGTTGGTGAAGATCATGATTTGGGCTAGCATAGTAGTTATTACCTTTGCAATTGCGGTTCGAATCTATCCGATCTTTATCTTTTTGCTCAAAGAACGAATAAAACCGCTTGTCGAAGCCCTTTATGATAAGCTTCCCTGGATCTGGGAAGTTTCTCTTTCACGGTATTGGGATCGTTTGATCGATTTCCTTGATCGCTACTTATGGGCGTGCGCTCAAAGGATACAAACAGGGATTCGCAAACAAAAAGGGGAATTCGTAGTCACTTTTTCCTGTCGCGTAAAAAAAAAAGGCTTTACGCGAGAGCAATAGAGGTTGGGATACATCTATCTCTTCT